GTCCTTGTAGCTTACAACTAAAGCATAACACTGAAGATGTTAAGACGTTGCCTCATGCATCCAGGGACAAAAGACTTAGTCCTAACCTTACTGTTAATTCTTGCTAAACGCATACATGCAAGTATCTGCGCCCCAGTGTGAATGCCCTCCGCATCTTGCCAAGACACGAGGAGCCGGTATCAGGCACACCCATTAATTGTAGCCCAAGACACCTTGCTTAGCCACACCCCCACGGGTACTCAGCAGTAGCTAATATTAAGCAATAAGTGCAAACTTGACTTAGTTATAGCAACACTTCAGGGTTGGTAAATCTTGTGCCAGCCACCGCGGTCACACAAGAGACCCAAATTAACAGCAACGCGGCGTAAAGAGTGGTATCATGTTATCATAACAACTAAGGTTGAAATGCAACTGAGCTGTCATAAGCCCAAGATGCGCCTAAAACCGCCCTTAAGAGGATCTTAGCAACTATGATCGATTGAACCCCACGAAAGCTAGGGTACAAACTGGGATTAGATACCCCGCTATGCCTAGCCCTAAATCTTGATGCTTTCCCCACTAAAGTATCCGCCTGAGAACTACGAGCACAAACGCTTAAAACTCTAAGGACTTGGCGGTGCCCCAAACCCACCTAGAGGAGCCTGTTCTATAACCGATAACCCACGATACACCCAACCACTCCTTGCCAGAGCAGCCTACATACCGCCGTCGCCAGCTCACCTCCCTTGAGAGTAAAACAGTGGGCACAACAGCCTAAACCTCGCTAGTACGACAGGTCAAGGTATAGCCTATGGAGTGGAAGAAATGGGCTACATTTTCTAGCATAGAAAACTACGGAAGGGGGTGTGAAATCGTCCCCAAAAGGCGGATTTAGCAGTAAAGGCGGACAATAGAGCCACCTTTAAACTGGCCCTGAGGCACGTACATACCGCCCGTCACCCTCCTCATAAGCTATGAGCCTTCATAACTAATACGTCTATAAGCTAAAGATGAGGTAAGTCGTAACAAGGTAAGTGTACCGGAAGGTGTACTTAGCATATCAAGGCGTAGCTATAATACAAAGCATTCAGCTTACACCTGAAAGATACCTGCTACCAGTCGGGTCGCCTTGAAGCCCGCCTCTAGCCCAACATTTCGTAACAAGAGCTAAAACTAAAAATTCACTTCTCCTCCAAATTAAAACATTCTTCAAACTTAGTATAGGTGATAGAAAAGACCCATCTGGCGCGATAGAGAGCTTTGTACCGTAAGGGAAAGATGAAATAATAATGAAACCCCAAGCAATAAATAGCAAAGATGAACCCTTGTACCTCTTGCATCATGATTTAGCAAGAACAACCAAGCAAAACGAATTTAAGTTTGCCCTCCCGAAACCCAAGCGAGCTACTCACAAGCAGCTATATCTGAGCGAACCCGTCTCTGTTGCAAAAGAGTGGGATGACTTGTTAGTAGAGGTGAAAAGCCAATCGAGCTGGGTGATAGCTGGTTGCCTGTGAAATGAATCTAAGTTCTTCCTTAATTCCCCTCTAACGGACACCCGCCAAGCCTTCATGTAGAGAGTTAAGAGAAATTTAAAGGAGGTACAGCTCCTTTAAAAAAGAACACAATCTCCTCTAGCGGATAACTTCCACCAACACCCATCCACGAACTGTGGGCCTTCAAGCAGCCACCAATAAAGAATGCGTCAAAGCTCAACAACTTAAAAATATAAAAACAATATGACTCCCTTATCTTTAACAGGCTAACCTATAATAATAGGAGAATTAATGTTAAAATGAGTAACTAGGGCCTCCCCTCTCAAGCGCAAGCTTACATTTACACATTATTAACAGACCCACCAATACTACAATTTCAACAAGATTGGGTATTGACCGCTCCTGTTAACCCAACCCTGGAGCGCCTACTAGAAAGATTAAAATCTGCAAAAGGAACTAGGCAAGCCCAGGGCCCGACTGTTTACCAAAAACATAGCCTTCAGCCCTCCAAGTATTGAAGGTGATGCCTGCCCGGTGACTATGTTTAACGGCCGCGGTATCCTAACCGTGCGAAGGTAGCGCAATCAATTGTCCCATAAATCGAGACTAGTATGAATGGCTAAACGAGGTCCTAACTGTCTCTTGCAGATAATCAGTGAAATTGATCTCCCTGTGCAAAAGCAGGAATACACACATAAGACGAGAAGACCCTGTGGAACTTAAAAATCAGTGGCCACTGCATATAAACCCAAGCCCATTAGGCTCACTACCATTAAACACTGGCTCACATTTTTTGGTTGGGGCGACCTTGGAGAAAAGCAGATCCTCCAAAAATAAGACAACCAATCTTAACCAAGAGCAACCTCTCAACGTACTAACAGTAATCCGACCCAATACAATTGATCAATGGACCAAGCTACCCCAGGGATAACAGCGCAATCTCCTTCAAGAGCCCATATCGACAAGGAGGTTTACGACCTCGATGTTGGATCAGGACACCCTAATGGTGTAGCCGCTATTAAGGGTTCGTTTGTTCAACGATTAATAGTCCTACGTGATCTGAGTTCAGACCGGAGTAATCCAGGTCGGTTTCTATCTATGACAGGCCTTCCCTAGTACGAAAGGACCGGGAAGGTGGGGCCAATACCACTAGCACGCCCTCCCCGCAAGTAATGCAAGCAACTGAATTACCAAACAGGATGCCCATACAACTTAAGTCCTAGAAAAGGATCGCTAGTGTGGCAGAGCTCGGTAAATGCAAAAGGCTTAAGCCCTTTACCCAGAGGTTCAAATCCTCTCCCTAGCCTCTTCTACCTACCCCATGACCTGGTCCACCACCCTAACACACCTTACCATATCCTTATCCTATGCCATTCCAATCCTAATCGCTGTCGCTTTTCTAACCCTAGTAGAACGAAAAATCCTAAGCTACATACAAGCTCGAAAAGGACCAAACATTGTTGGCCCCTTTGGCCTACTCCAACCTGTCGCAGATGGGGTGAAACTATTTATTAAAGAGCCCATTCGCCCTTCCACTTCCTCTCCACTTCTCTTCCTCATAACCCCTATATTAGCCCTACTTCTAGCACTAACAATTTGAATTCCTCTTCCCCTCCCCTTCTCACTTGCTGACCTGAACCTGGGCTTACTATTCCTCCTAGCCATATCAAGCCTAGCAGTATATTCAATCCTGTGATCTGGGTGAGCTTCAAACTCAAAATATGCTTTAATCGGAGCCTTACGAGCAGTAGCACAAACTATTTCCTATGAGGTAACACTAGCAATTATCTTACTATCTGTAATCGTATTAAGTGGAAACTATACCCTAAACACCCTTGCTACTACCCAAGAGCCCTTGTATCTTGTCTTCTCATCCTGACCCCTCACAATAATATGATATATCTCCACACTCGCTGAGACAAACCGCGCTCCATTTGACCTCACAGAGGGGGAGTCTGAGCTAGTTTCAGGTTTCAATGTGGAATACGCTGCAGGACCATTCGCCTTATTTTTCTTAGCTGAATACGCAAACATCATATTGATGAACACATTGACTGCTATCCTATTCCTAAGCCCAAGTTCTCTTAATCTATCCTCAGAATTGTTCTCAATAATCCTAGCCACAAAAGTCCTACTCCTCTCCTCGGGCTTCCTATGAATCCGCGCCTCCTACCCACGATTCCGCTATGATCAACTCATACACTTACTTTGAAAAAACTTCTTACCCCTAACACTAGCACTATGCCTTTGACACATTAGCATGCCAATCAGCTACGCAGGCCTACCTCCTTACTTAAGGAAATGTGCCTGAACGTAAAGGGTCACTATGATAAAGTGAACATAGAGGTATACCAGTCCTCTCATTTCCTAACAAATACTTAGAAAAGTAGGACTCGAACCTACACAAAAGAGATCAAAACTCTCTATACTTCCTTTATATTATTTTCTAGTAGAGTCAGCTAATAAAGCTATCGGGCCCATACCCCGAAAATGATGGTTCAACCCCTTCCTCTACTAATGAACCCCTACGCAAAACTAATCACCTCCCTAAGTCTCTTACTAGGGACAACCATCACTATCTCAAGTAATCACTGAATGATGGCATGAACAGGACTAGAAATCAACACCCTTGCCATCATCCCACTAATCTCAAAATCTCACCACCCACGAGCTGTCGAAGCAGCAATTAAGTACTTTCTAGTACAAGCAGCTGCCTCAGCATTAATCCTCTTCTCAAGTATAACTAACGCCTGGATCACAGGACAGTGAGATATCACCCAACTAAACCACCCAACATCTACTCTCTTATTAACCGCAGCAATCTCAATAAAATTAGGACTGGTACCATTTCACTTCTGATTCCCTGAAGTTCTTCAAGGTTCATCTCTAACAACCGCCCTACTCCTCTCAACAGTAATAAAATTCCCACCGCTCTCCCTCCTCTTCTTAACATCCCAATCATTAAACCCAGCACTACTAACTATCATAGCCATCGCCTCAGCTGCTTTAGGGGGTTGAATAGGCCTAAACCAAACACAAATTCGAAAGATCCTAGCCTTCTCGTCCATCTCCCATCTAGGTTGAATAACCATCATCATCATCTACAACCCCAAGCTCACACTGCTAACCTTCTACCTCTACACCCTAGTAACTGCCACCGTATTCCTCGCCCTCAATACAACAAAAACCACAAACCTATCAATAGTAATAACTTCATGAACAAAAACCCCGATACTAAACGCAACTCTCATGTTAACCCTACTCTCTTTAGCAGGACTCCCACCATTAACAGGATTCTTACCAAAATGACTCATTATCCAGGAACTTACCAAACAAGAAATGACCCTAGCAGCCACAATCATTACCATACTCTCGCTACTAGGACTATTCTTCTACCTTCGCCTCGCATATCACTCAACAATTACACTCTCGCCAAACTCAACAAATCACATAAAACAGTGGCACATTGATAAACCAACAAACACTTTAGTTGCCATTCTTACCTCACTATCAATCTCACTTCTACCCCTTTCCCCAATAATCTTGACGACCATCTAAGAAACTTAGGATAACCTAAACCGAAGGCCTTCAAAGCCTTAGATAAGAGCTAAGCCCTCTTAGTTTCTGCTAAGACCCGTAGGGTACTAACCTACATCCTCTGAATGCAACCCAGACACTTTAATTAAGCTAGGGCCTTATCTAGATGGGTGGGCCTCGACCCCACAAAATTCTAGTTAACAGCTAAATGCTCAAACCTGCAAGCTTCCATCTATCAGACTCCGGCACACTACTAATGTACATCAATGAGTTTGCAACTCAACATGAATTTCACTACAGAGTCGATAAGAAGAGGAATTAAACCTCTGTAAAAAGGACTACAGCCTAACGCCTATAACACTCGGCCATCTTACCTGTGACCTTCATCAACCGATGATTATTCTCAACCAACCACAAAGACATCGGCACCCTATACCTAACCTTCGGTGCATGAGCAGGTATAGTTGGAACCGCCCTTAGCTTACTCATTCGCGCAGAACTCGGTCAGCCCGGGACACTCCTAGGAGATGACCAAATCTACAACGTAATCGTCACTGCCCATGCCTTCGTAATAATCTTTTTCATAGTTATACCAATCATGATCGGTGGCTTTGGAAACTGACTAGTGCCCCTCATAATTGGTGCACCTGACATAGCATTTCCACGCATAAACAACATAAGCTTCTGACTGTTGCCCCCCTCCTTCTTGCTCCTTCTAGCCTCGTCCACAGTAGAGGCAGGAGCAGGCACAGGATGGACCGTATATCCACCCCTCGCCGGCAACCTTGCTCATGCTGGAGCTTCAGTAGACCTAGCTATTTTTTCCCTGCACCTAGCAGGGGTATCATCCATCCTAGGGGCTATCAACTTTATTACAACTGCTATCAACATAAAACCTCCAGCCCTCTCACAATACCAAACACCCCTATTTGTCTGATCAGTCCTAATTACTGCAGTATTACTACTACTCTCATTACCAGTCCTCGCTGCTGGTATTACCATATTACTAACAGATCGAAACTTAAACACTACATTCTTTGATCCGGCAGGAGGGGGAGATCCTGTCCTATATCAACATCTATTCTGATTCTTTGGCCACCCAGAAGTCTATATTCTAATCCTACCTGGCTTCGGGATCATTTCACATGTAGTTACATATTATGCAGGTAAAAAAGAACCATTCGGCTACATAGGAATAGTATGGGCAATACTATCCATTGGATTCTTAGGCTTCATTGTATGAGCCCATCACATGTTCACAGTAGGAATAGACGTAGATACCCGAGCATACTTTACATCCGCAACCATAATCATTGCCATTCCCACTGGAATTAAAGTCTTCAGCTGACTAGCTACATTACACGGAGGAACTATTAAATGGGACCCTCCAATATTATGAGCCCTGGGCTTTATCTTCCTATTTACCATCGGCGGTCTAACAGGAATTGTCCTAGCAAACTCTTCATTAGATATCGCCTTACATGATACATACTACGTAGTCGCCCACTTCCACTACGTCCTATCAATAGGAGCTGTCTTCGCTATCCTAGCTGGGTTTACCCACTGATTCCCCCTATTCACAGGATACACCCTACATCCCACATGAGCTAAAGCCCACTTCGGGGTCATATTTACCGGCGTAAACCTAACCTTTTTCCCTCAACATTTCCTAGGCCTAGCAGGTATGCCCCGACGATATTCCGACTACCCAGACGCCTACACCCTATGAAACACTATATCATCCATCGGCTCCCTAATCTCAATAACAGCCGTAATTATACTAATATTCATTATCTGAGAAGCCTTCGCATCAAAACGAAAAGCCTTACAATCAGAATTAACCGCTACCAACGTCGAATGAATCCACGGCTGCCCACCTCCATACCACACCTTTGAAGAACCAGCCTTCGTCCAAGTACAAGAAAGGAAGGAATCGAACCCTCATATATTGGTTTCAAGCCAACCGCATTAAACCACTTATGCTTCTTTCTTTTATAGGGTATTAGTAAATCAATTACATAGCCTTGTCAAGACTAAATCACAGGTGAAAATCCTGTATACCCTACGTGGCTAATCACTCACAATTCGGATTCCAAGACGCCTCCTCCCCTATCATAGAAGAACTTGTAGAATTTCATGACCATGCACTCATAGTAGCCCTAGCAATCTGCAGCATGGTCCTTTACCTCCTAGCACTAATACTGATAGAAAAACTATCCTCAAACACCGTCGACGCCCAAGAAGTAGAACTAATCTGGACAATCTTACCAGCTATTGTCCTCATCCTACTTGCCCTACCATCTCTGCAAATCCTATACATAATAGACGAAATTGACGAGCCTGATCTAACCCTAAAAGCCATTGGACATCAATGATACTGATCATACGAGTACACGGACTTCAAAGACCTAACATTCGATTCATACATGACCCCCACAACAGAACTCCCACAAGGACACTTCCGACTACTAGAAGTAGACCACCGTGTTGTCATTCCCATAGAATCCCCCATCCGTATCATCATCACTGCTGACGATGTCCTACACTCATGAGCAGTTCCTTCATTAGGTGTAAAAACTGATGCAATCCCAGGACGACTAAACCAAGCATCATTTATTACCACTCGTCCAGGAGTATTCTACGGCCAATGCTCAGAGATCTGTGGGGCTAACCATAGCTACATACCAATTGTAGTAGAATCCACCCCCCTCACCCACTTCGAAAACTGATCCTTATTACTATCATCCTAATCATTAAGAAGCTATGTAACAGCACTAGCCTTTTAAGCTAGAGAAAGAGGACCTCCACCCCTCCTTAATGATATGCCTCAGCTCAACCCAGCTCCCTGATTCTTTATCATATTGACATCCTGACTAGTCTTCTCACTAATCACCCAGCCCAAACTACTACACTTCACCTCTACTAACCTTCCCTCCAACAAAATATCAATAACCACCAAAACTACCCCCTGAACTTGACCATGAATTTAAGTTTCTTCGACCAATTCACAAGCCCATGCCTCTTAGGAATTCCATTAATCCTACTCTCAATACTATTCCCTCCCCTACTACTCCCAACACCAGGCAACCGATGAATCACTAACCGCCTCTCCACTCTTCAACTGTGATTCTTCCACCTAATCACAAAACAACTAATAATCCCTATAAACAAAACAGGTCACAAATGAGCCCTAATACTAACATCGCTAATAGTATTATTAATCACAATTAATCTACTAGGCCTACTCCCATATACATTCACCCCAACAACCCAACTGTCAATAAATATGGCACTAGCCTTCCCACTCTGACTAGCTACCCTCCTCACAGGCCTGCGACACCAACCCTCAATCTCCCTAGGACACCTACTACCAGAAGGAACCCCTACTCTACTGATCCCTGCCCTAATCTTAATCGAAACCACCAGCCTACTTATCCGTCCACTAGCCCTAGGTGTTCGCCTCACTGCCAACCTTACAGCTGGACATCTCCTCATCCAACTCATCTCTACAGCCACTACGGCATTACTCCCTATCATACCAGCCGTCTCTATCCTAACTACATCAATCCTACTGCTACTAACAATCCTAGAAGTAGCTGTGGCCATAATCCAAGCTTATGTCTTTGTCCTCTTATTAAGCCTCTACTTACAAGAAAACATTTAATGGCCCACCAAGCACACTCCTACCACATAGTAGACCCAAGCCCTTGACCAATTTTCGGGGCGACTGCTGCCCTACTCACCACTTCAGGATTAATCATATGATTCCACCACAACTCCTCACAACTTCTATCCTTAGGATTACTCTCCATAATCCTAGTTATACTTCAATGATGACGAGACATCGTACGAGAAAGCACATTCCAAGGCCACCATACACCTACAGTCCAAAAAGGCCTACGATACGGAATAATCCTTTTCATCACATCAGAAGTTTTTTTCTTCCTAGGTTTCTTCTGGGCATTCTTCCACTCCAGCTTAGTCCCTACCCCAGAACTCGGTGGACAATGACCTCCAACAGGAATCAAACCCCTCAACCCTCTAGAAGTACCGCTACTAAACACAGCCATCCTCCTAGCATCCGGCGTCACCGTAACATGAGCACACCATAGCATCACAGAAAGCAACCGAAAACAAGCAATTCACGCATTAACCCTGACAATCCTACTTGGATTCTACTTCACAGCCCTACAAGCAATAGAATACTACGAAGCCCCATTTTCAATCGCCGATGGCGTATACGGCTCAACCTTTTTTGTAGCTACAGGATTCCACGGACTACACGTAATCATCGGCTCCTCCTTCCTATCAGTCTGCCTCCTACGACTAATCAAATTTCATTTCACATCTAACCATCACTTCGGATTCGAAGCTGCAGCTTGATATTGACATTTTGTAGACGTCATCTGATTATTCCTCTACATGTCCATCTACTGATGAGGATCCTGCCTTTCTAGTATACTCATTACAATTGACTTCCAATCTCTAAAATCTGGCGTAACCCCAGAGAAAGGCAATCAACATAATCACATTCATACTCACCCTATCCCTCACCCTGACTATCATCCTAACCACACTAAACTTCTGACTTGCCCAAGTTAATCCAGACTCAGAAAAACTTTCTCCATACGAATGCGGCTTCGATCCTCTCGGATCTGCTCGACTCCCATTCTCAATTCGTTTTTTCCTCAGTAGCAATCCTATTCCTATTATTCGACCTAGAAATCGCACTCCTACTCCCACTTCCATGAGCTATTCAACTTCAATCACCCACTACCACTCTAACTTGAGCCTCTGCAATCATCATCTTACTTACACTAGGACTAATTTACGAATGAGCTCAAGGGGGCCTAGAATGAGCAGAATAAACAGAAAGTTAGTCTAACCAAGACAGTTGATTTCGACTCAACAAACCATAGCCCAACCCTATGACTTTCTCTATGTCACTCTCACATTTCAGCTTCTACTCAGCATTCACCCTAAGCAGCTTGGGACTGGCATTCCATCGAACTCATCTAGTCTCCGCCCTCCTATGTCTGGAGAGCATAATACTATCCATATACATTGCTCTATCAATCTGACCTATTGAGAACCAAGCAACATCCTTTACCCTGATACCAGTACTCATGCTCTCATTCTCAGCCTGTGAGGCGGGCACAGGTTTAGCAATACTAGTAGCCTCTACCCGAACCCATGGTTCCGACCACCTACATAACCTAAACCTCCTACAATGCTAAAAATCATTATCCCAACAATCATACTTCTTCCCATAGCCCTCACATCCCCCAAAAAGCTTCTATGAACTAACACCACCTTATACAGCCTCCTAATTGCCACTCTTAGCCTACAATGATTACTCCCAACATACTACCCCCATAAAAACCTAACCCAATGAACAGGTATCGACCAAATCTCATCCCCCTTATTAGTCCTATCTTGCTGACTCCTCCCGCTCATAATTATGGCCAGCCAAAACCACCTCCAACACGAGCCCCTAACCCGAAAACGAATTTTCATTACAGCCCTCATCACAATCCAACCATTCATCCTTCTAGCCTTCTCAACCACAGAACTAATATTATTCTACATTTCATTCGAAGCCACCCTCATCCCCACCCTAATCTTAATCACACGATGAGGAAGTCAGCCAGAACGCCTAAGCGCTGGTATTTACCTATTATTCTATACCCTCATCAGCTCCCTCCCCCTCCTAATCACGATTCTATACCTACACTCCCAAATTGGCACCCTACATCTAATAATACTAGAGCTAACCCACCCCACACTCACTAACTCTTGAACAAGTACTCTATCAGGCCTAGCCCTCCTAACAGCATTCATAGTCAAAGCACCCCTATACGGCCTCCACCTATGATTACCAAAAGCCCACGTAGAAGCCCCAATCGCAGGTTCCATATTACTCGCCGCTCTGCTCCTCAAACTAGGTGGCTACGGTATCATGCGAATCACCCTCCTAATGGGCCCTCTATCAAACCAATTACACTACCCATTCCTCACTCTAGCCCTATGAGGTGCACTAATAACTAGCTCAATCTGCCTACGCCAAACCGATCTAAAATCACTCATTGCCTACTCCTCCGTAAGCCATATGGGCCTAGTCATTGCCGCAAGCATGATCCAAACTTCCTGGTCATTCTCAGGAGCTATAGTCCTCATAATTTCCCATGGCCTTACATCCTCAATATTATTTTGCTTAGCCAACACAAACTATGAACGCACACACAGCCGAATTCTACTACTAACACGAGGTCTCCAGCCCCTCCTACCCCTCATAGCAACCTGATGACTTCTAGCCAACCTCACGAACATGGCCCTACCCCCAACAACCAATTTAATGGCAGAACTAACAATCATAACTGCCCTATTCAATTGATCCGCCTTTACAATTATCCTAACAGGAGCAGCAACCCTGTTAACCGCCTCATACACCCTGTTCATACTACTTATAACCCAACGAGGAGTACTGCCAACCCACATTACCTTTATCCAAAACTCAAACACACGAGAACATCTCCTAATAGTCCTCCACATTCTCCCTCTATTACTCCTCATCCTAAAACCAGAATTAATCTCTGGAGCCCCCTTATGCAAGTATAGTTTAACCCAAACATTAGATTGTGATTCTAAAAATAGAAGTTAGACTCTTCTTACCTGCCGAGGGGAGGTTGAACCAATAGGAGCTGCTAACTCTTATATCTGAGTCTAAAACCTCAGCCCCCTTACTTTTAAAGGATAACAGCAATCCATTGGTCTTAGGAGCCACCCATCTTGGTGCAAATCCAAGTAAAAGTAATGGAGACAGCATTACTCCTCAACACCTCCATACTCCTTACACTAACAATCATCTTCACCCCCGCTCTACTTCCATTACTATCAAAAAACTTTAAAAACTCTCCAACTACCATTACACGTGCCGTCAAAACTGCCTTCATGGTTAGCCTACTGCCAATAACACTTTTCATGTATTCAGGCACAGAAAGCATCACCTCCCACTGAGAGTGAAAGTTTATCACAGACTTTAAAATCCCCCTCAGTTTTAAAATAGACCAATACTCAATAATATTCTTCCCCATTGCATTATTTGTAACATGATCCATTCTCCAATTCGCAACCTGATACATAGCCTCAGAACCCTACATCACAAAATTTTTTCTCTACCTCTTAATATTCCTAATCGCCATACTAACACTAACCATTGCTAATAATATATTCCTGTTGTTTATCGGATGAGAAGGTGTCGGAATCATATCATTCCTGCTAATTGGCTGATGACAAGGACGAGCAGAAGCCAACACAGCTGCACTCCAAGCTGTACTCTACAACCGAATCGGAGATATCGGCCTCATCCTAAGCATGGCATGACTCGCATCCACCATAAATACATGAGAAATCCAACAAGCCTTCTCCCCAACCCAAACCCCAACGCTCCCCTTACTAGGCTTAATCCTCGCTGCTACAGGAAAATCAGCCCAATTTGGGCTCCACCCCTGACTACCAGCTGCCATAGAAGGCCCCACCCCAGTCTCTGCCCTACTTCACTCCAGCACAATAGTAGTAGCCGGAATCTTCCTCCTCATCCGTACACACTCAATACTCACCAACAACCAAACAGCCCTCACCCTATGTCTATGTTTAGGAGCCCTATCCACATTATTTGCAGCCACATGTGCCCTAACACAAAATGACATCAAAAAAATCATTGCCTTCTCCACATCCAGCCAGCTCGGCCTAATAATAGTCACAATCGGACTAAACCTCCCACAACTAGCCTTCCTCCACATTTCAACACATGCCTTCTTCAAAGCCATGCTTTTCCTCTGCTCAGGGTCAATCATCCACAGCTTAAATGGAGAGCAAGACATTCGAAAAATAGGCAGCCTACAAAAAATGCTGCCAACAACTACCTCCTGCTTAACCATCGGCAACCTTGCCCTAATAGGAACCCCATTCCTAGCCGGATTCTACTCAAAAGACCTCATCATCGAAAACCTAAACACCTCCTACCTAAATACCTGAGCATTACTCTTAACACTCCTAGCTACATCATTCACTGCAACCTACAGCCTACGTATAACCATTCTCGTCCAAACCGGACACACTCGCACACCCACAATCACCCCTGTAAACGAAAACAACCCAGCAATTACTAACCCAATCACTCGCCTTGCCCTAGGCAGCATCCTAGCGGGCCTACTCATCACATCCTACCTCACCCCTACAAAAACCCCTCCAATAACCATACCTACACTCACAAAAACTGCTGCCATCATCATTACAATCTTAGGCATCATCCTAGCCATCGAACTCTCAAGCATGACCCAATCCCTCACCTTGCCAAAACAAAACACCTACCTAAACTTCTCCACCACATTAGGTTACTTCAACCCATTAGTCCATCGTCTCAACTCCACAAATCTACTAAACACCGGACAAAAAATTGCCTCACACTTAATCGACTTATCCTGGTACAAAAAAATAGGTCCAGAAGGACTTGCAGACCTACAACTCATGGCCACTAAAACCTCAGCCATCATTCACACAGGACTAATCAAAACATATCTAGGATCCTTTGCCCTATCCATTCTCATCATTCTATTATCATATAGACCCTCCCCCCATTAATGGCCCCCAACATTCGAAAATCTCACCCCCTGTTAAAAATAATCAATAACTCCTTAATTGATCTACCAACCCCCTCAAACATCTCTGCCTGATGAAACTTCGGGTCACTCCTTGGCATCTGCCTTGCAACACAAATTCTAACCGGCCTACTGCTCGCCATACACTACACTGCCGATACAACCTTAGCCTTCTCGTCTGTCGCCCATACATGCCGAAACGTCCAATACGGTTGATTAATCCGCAACCTCCATGCAAACGGAGCCTCCTTCTTCTTCATCTGTATCTACCTACACATTGGACGAGGCCTTTACTACGGGTCCTACCTCTACAAAGAAACCTGAAACACAGGAATCATCCTCCTACTCACACTCATAGCAACTGCTTTCGTAGGTTATGTCCTACCCTGAGGACAAATATCATTCTGAGGTGCTACAGTTATCACCAACCTATTCTCTGCTATCCCTTACATTGGTCAAACCCTCGTGGAATGAGCCTGAGGGGGTTTCTCAGTAGATAACCCCACACTAACCCGATTTTTTGCCTTACACTTCCTCCTTCCTTTCATGATTGCAGGCCTTACCCTAATTCACCTCACTTTCCTCCACGAATCAGGCTCAAACAACCCCCTAGGCATTATATCAAACTCTGACAAAATCCCATTCCATCCCTACTTCTCCCTAAAAGACATCTTGGGATTTATGCTCATACTCCTCCCACTCATAACCCTGGCCCTATTCTCACCTAACTTACTAGGAGACCCAGAAAACTTCACTCCAGCGAACCCACTAGTTACACCTCCACATATCAAGCCAGAGTGATACTTCCTATTCGCATACGCCATTCTACGCTCAATCCCCAACAAGCTGGGAGGTGTACTAGCCCTGGCCGCCTCCGTACTAATCCTATTCCTAAGCCCACTCCTCCACAAATCCAAGCAGCGTTCAATAACCTTCCGCCCACTATCTCAACTCCTATTCTGAGCTCTGGTCGCCAACCTCCTCATCCTAACATGAATTGGCAGCCAGCCAGTAGAGCACCCCTTCATCATCATCGGCCAACTAGCCTCCCTCACATACTTCACCATCCTCCTAGTCCTCTTTCCCATCACCGCAGCCTTAGAAAACAAAATACTCAACTACTAAAGCACTCTAATAGTTTATAAAAACATTGGTCTTGTAAACCAAAGAATGAAGACTTCACCTCTTCTTAGAGTTACATCAAAGAAAGAGGACTCAAACCTCTATCTCCAGCTCCCAAAGCTGGCATTTTCCATTAAACTATTCTCTGACCTCTCTTCCTTTCTCCCCTAAACAGCTCGAATCGCACCCCGAGACAACCCTCGCACAAGCTCCAACACAACAAACAAAGCCAGCAGCAACCCTCACCCCGCCACCAAAAACATCCCCACCCCCTCCCCATAAAATATAGCCACCCCACTAAAATCTAACCGAACAAAAGCCAACCCCCCACTATCCACAGTAATAACACCCAACTGCCAACACCCAACAAGCCCCCCGACAACCATTCCAACCGCCAACACCGAAACAAACCCCACACCATACCCCAGAACCTTTCGATCTCCCCAAGCCTCTGGAAAAGGATCCGCCGCTAAAGACACAGAGTATACAAAAACCACCAACATTCCACCCAAATAGACTATAAACAGCACTAATGCCACAAAAGAACCCCCCAAGCTCAACAACCATCCACACCCCACAATAGACGCCAAAACCAAACCAACTACCCCATAGTAGGGGGATGGGTTAGACGCAACTGCTAGCCCACCCAAAACAAAACACACCCCCAAAAAAACTATAAAATAGGTCATAGCAGTTCCCGCTTGGCCTCTCTCCAAGATCTGCGGCTTGAAAAGCCGCCGTTGTTTTTTAACCACAGGAACCAACAAAAATATTAGTACCTACCCCCCCCCCTACCCCCCCCATGTACATATATATATACTATGTATATATGTACATTAACTTATATGCCCCATTATAATGCACCATGCTCGATAATACATATAATGCATGTACTGAGATCATAAGTATACAGGAGGTCAATCTATTTACTAGTACTATTTTGCCACCAGAGAACTAACAATGTACTGACTTAAGGAATATATACTATTTTGCCCTCGGACCCAAACCATTCCAACTCGACTCTTTACCTAAAATCCTACTAAGATACGGATATGCCTACCCTCATACCTTGAATGCTCGTAAGTCATAATACTTCAACTTTCTCTCGACGTGCCGGTTTCTGAAGAACAAGGTTATCTATTGGTCGGACTTCTCACGTGAAATCAGCAACCCGCTGCATATAAGATACTGCGTTACTAGCTTCAGGACCATTCTTTCCCCCTACACCCCTAGCCCAACTTGCTCTTTTGCGCCTCTGGTTCCTATATCAGGGCCATAACTTGGTTGTCCCATCCTTCTTGCTCTTCACCGATACATCTGGTTGGCTATATATCACCATCTCACCCGTGATCGCGACATCTGGATAGCCTTGGCACTTTTGGTTCCCTTTTTTTTTGGGGCGTCTTCACTCTACCCTTCCAAGTGCGGCGGGTCCTATTCAAGTGGTGGACGTGAGCATTCCCTGCCCATCGGTCTGGCGTTGGTCCTCAGGAATTAATTAATGAGACGGTTTGCGTGTATGGGGAATCATCTTGACACTGATGCACTTTGTTTTCCATTTGGTTATGGTGTGTCCACAGACTCTTATTTATGCTGCTATTTAGTGAATGCTTGTTGGACATATTTTCTTACTTTTCCACTTCCTCTAACTTTCTAAACAACACTAGGCGTTTTCAACCAAATATTCGTTACGTTATCATCACGAATTTTATTCACGCATTTTTCACATGTCGTTAGCACTGGAGTTACATTAATAAATTAGGTTTCCATTTTTTCATCATATATTCGCGCATAAACACACCCAAACTACTAATGAAATTTNNCNACAAACAACAAACAACAAACAACAAACAACAAACAACAAACAACAAACAACAAACAACAAACAACAAACAACAAACAACAAACAACAAACAACAAACAACAAACAACAAACAACAAACT